ATAATATTAGATATCTATCTATATAATATCTATATTTCTATATAATATATAGTAATAGAATTCTTAATTCTATAATAATAGTATAAAGAATAAAAAAGATTTTTATAATAATCTAAATTAGAATTAAAAATCTAAATTATAATAATTAAATACTTTTTAATTGAAAAAAATCATAATAAATAGAGATTCTCCTAAAATGGAAATCTTTTTTTTTTTTATTTTGATGAGAGGTTCGGGCAGAAATAGACTTTTTTTTTTCTAAAAAAAAAAGCTATCGAATGAATCGTTGTACATTTCAATTTGAATTTGGAATTAGGCCGAAAATCCAAGTGGTTATTAACCAAATAATCATCTGATCATATTCAATTATGTATCACAAATTACAATAAATAAAAAAGGAGGATTAAAAAAAAATGCAAGATCTAAAAACATATCTCTCCGTGGCACCAGTGGTAAGTACTCTATGGTTCGGGGCTTTAGCGGGTCTCTTGATAGAGATCAATCGTTTTTTTCCGGATGCATTGATATTCCCTTTTTTTTCATTCTAGTCTAGTTATTGGCGCAAGAAGGGGTGAAGAAGATAAAAGATACAATCAAATATCTGGGATTAATCCCCCTCCTTCTTTATTATTTCTTTTTTTTTTTTAGAATTCGAATATCAATATAAAAAGTTAGAAAAGAATAAAGAATAAAGGGTATTTGGACTCGGTGAAACTCGGAATCTTGTACAGGCTTCAATGGAATTGAATGAATAATTCAATTCCATTTCCATTCTTAATAGAGTGAGACCAGAAATGGAAATAGAATGGCTAGGGTGGGGGCAACAATATCATACAAAATACTTAAATGAAAACTGAAATACTGCACTGCGATTCGAAAATTGGAAATCATAGTATTACTTAAATTTTCCTGTCCTATATTAATGGAAACGAAATCCTTCATAATTTGATTTAGAATTTTCAACTTTTACTTTTTTCATTCCTTTCTTCTTCTTCGCTTCGAATCCTAAAAAATAGAAGAGTTAAGTAAATCAAAAAAAAGGAGGTTCATGGCCAAGGGTAAAGATATCCGAGTAAGGGTTATTTTGGAATGTACCTGTTGTGCTCAAAAGAGTGTTAATAAGGAATCAACGGGTATTTCCAGATATATTACTCAAAAGAATCGACACAATACGCCTAGTCGATTAGAACTAAGAAAATTCTGTCCTTGTTGTTGCAAACATACGATTCATGCAGAGATAAAGAAATAGAAAAACACATCGCTTGCGTGTCACCCGTCCAAAAGGAATATGAAAAATGATCTAGTTCTCATATATATTCTCTAATATATATATTAGAAATATATAAATTAGATTAGATATATATAACATAATATAACATCTATTTTTTTATATAATATAAAAAAAAAAAATAACAAAAGCAATAAAATAAAACAAAAATCCTTTTTTTGGTAAGAAATAGGATTCTCGGGATAGGAATAAACAAACCATGGATAAATCTAAGCGACTTTTTCTTAAACCCAAGCGATCTTTTCGTAGGCGTTTGCCCCCGATCCAATCGGGGGATCGAATTGATTATAAAAACATGAGTTTAATTAGTCGATTTATTAGTGAACAAGGAAAAATATTATCTAGACGGGTGAATAGATTGACCTTAAAACAACAACGATTAATTACGATTGCTATAAAACAAGCTCGTATTTTATCTTCGTTACCTTTTCTTAATAATGAAAAAAAAATTGAAAAAGGCGAGTCGACCGCTAGAACTACTCCTACCGGTCTTAAAACAAAAAAAAACTAGAGTTATTCTTCAATTCAATTCAAATTTGAATTGAAACTCAAATCCAATTTGAATTGATGTTTTGTTGGAAAACAACGCCAATCAAATTTAGGTTGTTGTGTTATAAGAAAAAAGAAAATCGGTGAAGAAGAATCAATCTTTTTATATTGAACGTGGTTGTTCATTTTGATGACTTTATCATATGAATCATATTTTTTCATACAAATCCCTACTCTACTACCTTCCCGGAGTTCATTCTCCGGGGAATTTTTATTTTATGATCTCGTTGGCAATCATAAAAAGGCAATTACCCTTTAATATAGCTATTTGTGCAACTATTTTACGATTAACAAGCAATTGCCTCTTGTACAGATTATACAAAAAATTACGATAACTATTGTACATTTTTTTTTGATTCTTACCAATTACTGCATTTATTCGATTGATCCACAAACCGCGAAAATCTCTTTTTTTCCTATCTCTATCCCGATGAGCCGAAACCAAAGCTTTTATTTTCTGTTGAGTAATAGTTCGAGTAATTCTTGAATGAGCCCCACGAAAGCTTGATGTAAATAAACGAATTCTTGTTCTACGTTTCCGAGCTATATATCCTCGTTTAATTCTGGTCATTGAGTAAATGAAATGAGACTTTGATGAATAACTATTAGATTCATTTTATTTTCTTTCAGTTATTCTTTTTCCTTTCCTAGTTTATTAATAACAAAAATGGATTCTTCCAATGTATAAAGTAAGAATTTCAATGGCTTTTGCTACTATAACCTTCCCAACCACGATTTTTTTCTTTTGATTTTGAAGCATTAAACTTCGAAATAAGAGAGTGTATTGAGAAAAAACATAGTAAAGTAAATAAAATAGAAAAAAAAATGGTGGGTTCCATCGTTTCTATGATTACTTTTAAAACGGTGAGATCCTCTCTATACACCGGAGCCCCTTCCTCGGTTTAATCAATATTTTTGTTAACTTGTACAGTTCACACTCTTTGGCTCTACCCATGAAATATCAAGTAATAGGTCTTTCACAACGAAATCTAGCTATACAGTAACGGTATTTAAGTATGAAGATTAGCTGGGTAGCTGACCCTCTTAGTCCGTTCTTGCAAAAAGAAGGGCATAATTATTCCGCTTTTTAATTGAACTATAGGATTTCCCCCGCTTAATGGATAAGCATTTACTACCAATGGTGAAATCTTTCTCATCTTAAATTGCAAATTGAGGTGATTGGGTTTGCACCAATCCAAACCATAAATTTGATACACAATAGAAGACTCTCTATATATTATTTATTATTCATTTTTTTATTTTATTTTATATATATATTAATTTTATATTATATATATTAGTTAAGATTAGTTAAGATAGTGAATGGAAGAGCTCCATTCACTATCTTAACCGATCCCCCCATACTGGAATTTTTTTTTTCCTTTTTTTTAGTCTATGATCTGAACGAGTCGCACATACACCCTAGTACAGGTTCCTCGGCGCTGAGGACATCCCCGAAGAGCGGGGGATTTCGTGACATTTCGGATTGGCTGTCTTGTGTTTCTAATAAGTTGTTTCATAGTTGGCATGGTGAGTCGTATACATAATGAGTTGGTTTAGATCAATCATAACCCGATGATTATGAATCAGTTCTATTCTATTAAAATTAAAAGATTCTTTACTATTTATTATCATATTTCTATTAATTAATCTATTAATAGAAATATGATAATAAATCAGATAAGAAGACTAAATTAATAAGAAAAAAAAAAAAATATCAAATCGTGTATTTTTGCGGAATCCTTGCTGCTAATTTTTTATTCAACCGCTACAAGATCAACAATTCCGTGGGCTTGGGCTTCTGCTGCTGACATAAAAACATCCCTTTCCATGTCTTCGGATACAAGCCATAAAGGTTTGCCTGTTCTTTGTACATAAACCCTTGTGATAGTTTCGCGAAGCTTCAGTAGTTCTTCTGCTTCCAGGATAAATTCTCCCGTTTGTGCCTCATAAAAAGAACTAGCGGGTTGATGGATCATTACCCTGAGGATATAAGATAATAATGGTTTCCTATCTCTCGCACGATAAGGCGAGAGATAGGAAAAAAAAGACAGAATTGAACAACCGTACAGGCATCTTTTGCGTATTGCATACGGCTCTACTATGGAATTGATTTCTACCTTCCATCGAAGAAATAGAAAAAATACTGGGTCTATCAGACCCAGATCAGTATCAGTAAATGATCCAATAACCATCCTTCCTTTTTTGTAGTATTTCTAAAATACTATGATGGTTCCGTTGCTTTATTATTTCGTCTGTTCTTCAGCAATCCCAAAGTGTCTTTTTTTTTTCAAACAGTTAATATATATATTCTTTCATAGCATATATATTGTTAAAAACATAAATTTTGTTAAAACCTTTCCGGTGTAAAAACCGAAAACAAAAAAGTTTGTGACACTGAAATAGGCTCCTGATAGATCATATAAAATGGTAAATAGTCTTTTTTCATACTACTCTTTCGATACATAATCGAATGGTTTTGGAAATTAAAAAAAAAAAAACTCATATCGAACTTGAAGTGCCATGCTATTATTACTTAATATTGGCGAAGGCATAGTCTTCTTTTTTTTTTTTTTTTCTCAAATAAAAGATTCATTGGCGCCAAGCGTGAGGGAATGCTAAACGTTTGGTAATTTCTCCTCCGGCCAAAAGAAAAGATCCCATTGAAGCGGCTAATCCCATGCATACTGTCTGTACATCGGGTTGTACAAATTGCATAGTATCATAAATAGCTATTCCGGGTATTACCCATCCGCCCGGAGAATTTATAAACAGATACAAATCTTTGTTATCGTCCTCCATACTGAGATATACCATAAGGCCAATAAGTTGATTCGATATTTCACTATCAACCTCTTGGCCTAAAAAAAGGAGTCTTTCTCGATAAAGTCGGTTGATTAGGATAAGATTTTATCCCTTAAGAGCCGTACATGCATCTTTTGATGCATACGGTTCACAAAAGATCCCAAAAATAAATCAATGTGTAGATTTCAACCCTCTTCACTTTTCGTTTTCCTAATGAACTTCTAACGAAGGGAAAGGTCTTTTTCTTACATTATTACATTATTTCAAGAAAGACAACTTTTGATCCCTTCCTTTATCCATATAAAATTTTTTTTACATATAGAATAGAAGAAATATATAGAATGTATTAAACTTATTGAACTAACTCCTCATTGATGTATTGTTTTCATCGAAATCGAATCAAAATCGCAATGTAATTTTCTTGTTTCTGAATGGGCTTCTTCAATTCTTTTCTTTTAGGTTTCTATTCTACTCTGAGTAAAGATCTGCCCGATTTTGATTTGCACATATAGGACAAATACTCCAATACCATATCTTTTTGCTACGACTTCCCTTTTTCTTAATTTATTATTTTATGTTTTCTGGCACATATATGACATGCTAGAAGTAGTAATCGTAGATATATTACCTTTTTTTTTCTAAACAGAGCCTGGATACTTTATTTTATTGGTCCAGCCAAGCCAACCATAAAAACTTCAAAATTGATAATAGTAATCTGGATATCCCTTCAAAAATCGATCTAATTGCACTTCATTACACTTCACGCTCCAGATTTTTGATGATTCAATCAATATTTTTCGGGGTGAAAGAGAGGATACCTCGATCGGGGGAGAAAACGGGGAAATCCCATATAACCCAATATATCTTACAAGTCGCACTATATGTCAACCCAAGATGCATCTTCCTCTCCAGGACTTCGAAAGGGAACTTTTGGAACACCAATAGGCATTAAATCAAGAACAAAAATGAAGTAATATATGTCACTTTGATGTGGAAACGTAAAAATTGGTTTATTGTGTTAAAAATTATTTGTCTTTATCATCTTGTATTTATAAATGATAAATAAAAAAGGGGGGGGAATACCAAATGAAAAAAAAAAATAAATAAAAGATAGTTCTTACGAACAGGTTCTTTGAATGATAAAAACTATGTCCGCATTCACGGATAGAAACACGCATAAAAAATAGGATCTCCCCCACCACCAACACCACCATTGCGTATTGTTATTTATCGGGTATAGAATAAAATAGATCCGCTTTTTTTTGTTCCTATGAATATAATAGCTCCATCTTTCCTAAAAACCTAGAAAAAAAAAATGTAATCCCTTACCCGATAGAATCTACTGCAAGTGGGGTTCCATAGTATATTTTTTTTCCAGTGCAATAAAGTTACATAGTGTCTATTTTTTGCTGATAAAAGGGGTATTCTCATGGGTTTGCCTTGGTATCGTGTTCATACCGTTGTATTAAATGATCCCGGCCGTTTACTTTCTGTCCATATAATGCATACAGCTCTGGTTGCTGGTTGGGCCGGTTCGATGGCTCTATATGAATTAGCAGTTTTTGATCCCTCCGACCCTGTTCTTGACCCAATGTGGAGACAGGGTATGTTCGTTATACCCTTCATGACTCGTTTAGGAATAACCAATTCGTGGGGCGGTTGGAGTATCACAGGGGGGACTACGACGAATCCGGGTATTTGGAGTTATGAAGGTGTGGCCGGAGCACATATTGTGTTTTCGGGCTTGTGCTTTTTGGCGGCTATCTGGCATTGGGTCTATTGGGATCTAGAAATCTTTTGTGATGAACGTACAGGAAAACCCTCTTTGGATTTGCCAAAAATATTTGGAATTCATTTATTTCTTGCAGGGGTGGCTTGTTTTGGTTTTGGCGCATTTCATGTAACCGGATTGTATGGTCCTGGAATATGGGTGTCCGATCCTTATGGCCTAACCGGAAGGGTGCAATCCGTAAATCCCGCATGGGGTGTAGAAGGTTTTGATCCTTTTGTTCCCGGTGGAATAGCCTCTCATCATATTGCAGCAGGGACATTGGGTATATTAGCGGGCCTTTTCCATCTTAGTGTGCGTCCACCCCAACGTCTATACAAGGGATTGCGTATGGGAAATATTGAAACCGTCCTTTCCAGTAGTATCGCTGCTGTATTTTTTGCAGCTTTTGTTGTTGCTGGAACAATGTGGTATGGTTCAGCAACAACCCCGATTGAGTTATTTGGTCCAACTCGTTATCAATGGGATCAGGGATACTTCCAGCAAGAAATATATCGACGAGTTGGTGCTGGACTAGCCGAAAATCAAAGTTTATCAGAAGCTTGGTCTAAAATTCCCGAAAAATTAGCTTTTTATGATTACATCGGCAATAATCCGGCAAAAGGGGGATTATTTAGAGCGGGCTCAATGGATAATGGAGATGGAATAGCCGTCGGTTGGTTAGGACATCCTATCTTTAGAGATAAAGAGGGGCGTGAACTTTTTGTACGACGTATGCCTACTTTTTTTGAGACATTTCCGGTTGTTTTGGTAGACGGAGACGGAATTGTTAGAGCCGATGTTCCTTTTCGAAGGGCAGAATCGAAGTATAGTGTCGAACAAGTAGGTGTAACTGTTGAGTTCTATGGTGGCGAACTCAACGGAGTCAGTTATAGTGATCCTGCTACTGTGAAAAAATATGCTAGACGTGCTCAATTGGGTGAAATTTTTGAATTAGATCGTGCTACTTTGAAATCGGATGGTGTTTTTCGTAGCAGCCCGAGGGGTTGGTTTACTTTTGGACATGCTTCGTTTGCTCTTCTCTTCTTTTTCGGGCACATTTGGCATGGTGCTAGAACTTTGTTCAGAG